GCTTTTAAAGGAAAAGAGCCCTCCACTGGTCTTAGGCGCCAGCATCTCTTGGTGCAAGTCCAAGTAAAAGCTATGCCTTGATAGCTTAAACTAAAGCACCGGTCTTGTAAGCCGGAGACTGTAGCCTAACCCCTACTCAAGGCTTCAGGACAAAAGGACTTTAACCTTTACCACCGGTCCCCAAAACCGGCATTCTACCTAAACTATATCCTGTACTCTTATAGCTTAATATTAAAGTATAGCGCTGAAAACGCTAAGATGAACCCTAAAAAGTTCTAGGGGTACAAAGGTTTGGTCCTAGCCTTATTATCAACTGTTTCTCAACTTACACATGCAAGTATCAGCACACCCGTGAGAACGCCCTTTAAATCTTACCCAGATAAAGGAGCTGGTATCAGGCACAAACCCACCGCCCACAACACCTAGTCTCACCACACCCTCAAGGGTAATCAGCAGTGATTAATTTTGCGTATGAGCGTCAGCTTGACTCAGTTAGAGAAAAGAGGGCCGGCTAACCCGGTGCCAGCCGCCGCGGCTACACCGTGGGGCTCGAGTTGATAGTCATCGGCGTTAAGCGTGATTAAAGTTATTACAAATTAAGGTTAAATTAATACTTAGTAGTTTTATGCTTGTTATTAAGAAATCCACAAACGAAAGTTACCCTAATTATTATGCTTGAATACACGACAGCTAGGAAAACAAACTGGGATTAGATACCCCACTATGCCTAGCCGTAAACAATTAATTTACACCAATAAGCGCCAGGGAATTACGAGCAATGCTTAAAACCCAAAGGATTTGACGGTGTCCCACCCCACTAGAGGAGCCTGTTCTATAATCGATGATCCCCGATATACCCGACCATTTCTCGCTTATCAGTCTGTATACCTCCGTCGAAAGCTTACCATGTGAACGCTTGCAGTAGGCTTAATGACCTAACACGTCAATACGTCAGGTCAAGGTGCAGCTTAAGAAATGGGAAGTAATGGGCTACAATTTCTAATCTAGAACAAACGAAAGACTATATGAAATTATAATCATGAAGGTGGATTTAGTAGTAAAAAGAAAATAGAGTGTTCTTTTTAACCCGGCTCTGGGACGCGTACACACCGCCCGTCACCCTCTTCGATAGTATCTCACCCCGTTCCTAACCCACTATTACATTTTAGAAGAGGCAAGTCGTAACATGGTAAGTGTACTGGAAAGTGCACTTGGTTTATACAAAATGTAGCTTAACAAAAGCCTCTCGCTTACACCGAGAAAATGTCCGTTTAACCCGAACCGTTTTGAGCCCAAAATCTAGCCTACACACATTCGCATGACCCCCTTACCCCTAGCCTCTAAACAAATCATTTTAACATTATAGTACAGGCGATCGAAAAATTTCTAAGCGCTTCAGACAAAGTACCGCAAGGGAAAGATGAAATAGAAATGAAATAATCTTAAAGCCCTAATCAGCAGAGATAACCTCTCGTACCTTTTGCATCATGGTCTAGCCAGTCTACTCAAGCAAAATAAAACTTTTTAGTTTGCCCTCCCGAAACTAAGTGAGCTACTTCAGAACAGTCCTATGGGACCAACCCATCTCTGTTGCAAAAGAGTGGGAAGATTCTTAAGTAGAGGTGATAAGCCTACCGAACTTAGAGATAGCTGGTTGTTCAGGAAAAGAGTCTTAGCTCTACCTTAAGCTCTCTCTATTAAACTAAGAAATCCCAAAGCTTAAGAGCTATTCAAATAAGGCACAGCTTATTTGAAACAGGAAACAACCTCTAACACCGGGTGAATTATAGTAATCTCAATAAAGTGGGCCTAAAAGCAGCCACCTTTCAAAAAGCGTTAAAGCTTAACTATAAATTACTAATAATACCTAAAATATTAATTAACCCTTCATTCCTACTGAACTATTTTATATCCCTATAAAAGCAATTATGCTAGAACTAGTAACAAGAAATTGATTTTCTCCTAAATGTAAGTATAAACCAAAATGGACCATCTGTTGGTGATTAACGCAAATGCAAAATCTATAGCAACATAACTAGAAAACCCTATAACTACAAACGTTAACCTTACACTAGAACATTCCAGGAAAGATTAAAAGAGAAAGAAGGAACTCGGCAAATTTTAGCCTCGCCTGTTTACCAAAAACATCGCCTCTTGATAAAACATAAGAGGTCCAGCCTGCCCAGTGACAAAGTTCAACGGCCGCGGTACCCTAACCGTGCGAAGGTAGCATAATCACTTGTCCTTTAAATAGGGACTTGTATCAACGGCACCACGAGGGCTATACTGTCTCCTTTCTCCAATCAGTGAAACTGATCTCCCCGTGAAGAAGCGGGGATTATAATATAAGACGAGAAGACCCCATGGAGCTTTAAACTCATCATACACCTCTATGCCCTATATCAACTTACACAAGAAACCTGTATGCTAGTTTTAGGTTGGGGGGACCACGGAGTATAATTAAACCTCCATAACAAATGGGCTAACACCCTTATCTACGAGATACACCTCTAAGAATTACTAAACTAATGTTTAATGACCCAATAATTTGATCAATGAACCAAGTTACCCTGGGGATAACAGCGCAATCTACTTCAAGAGCCCCTATCGACAAGTAGGTTTACGACCTCGATGTTGGATCAGGGTATCCTAGTGGTGCAGCCGCTACTAATGGTTCGTTTGTTCAACGATTAAAACCCTACGTGATCTGAGTTCAGACCGGAGTAATCCAGGTCGGTTTCTATCTATAAAGTGCTTCCCCTAGTACGAAAGGACCGGGGCAACATGGCCAATGTTTTTAAACAAGCCATATTCTCTCACTAATGAAATAATCTTAATTGGACAAGACCTATTATATAGTTCTAAATCAGAACATGTTAGTATGGCAGAGCTTGGTTATGCAAAAGATCTAAGCCCTTTAAACCGGGGTTCAAATCCCCTTACTAACTATAAAACTTTTATTCATATATCTTCTACCTCTACTTTATATTGCTCCTATTCTCCTCGCAGTGGCATTTTTAACTTTAATTGAACGAAAAATCCTTGGTTATATACAACATCGTAAAGGTCCTAATGTTGTAGGACCATTTGGACTTCTACAACCTATTGCTGATGGCGTAAAACTATTTATTAAAGAACCAATTCGTCCATCAACATCTTCCCAACTCCTATTTATTCTAGCACCAACCTTAGCTCTAGCCCTCGCTATAATTATGTGGACTCCATTCCCTCTCCCCATCCCTTACTCGAATCTAAACCTTAGCATTTTATTTATCCTCGCCATCTCCAGCTTAACCGTTTATACAATTTTAGGGTCAGGTTGAGCCTCTAATTCTAAGTATGCCTTAATTGGCGCCCTCCGGGCCGTCGCCCAAACGATTTCCTACGAAGTCACCTTAGCCCTGATTATTTTATGCTCTGTCCTCCTGGCAGGAGGATTTACCCTCTCTGCCTTCGCTATTTCACAGGAATTTACATGATTTATTTTACCCCTATGACCAATATTCCTTATATGATTTGTCTCCACTCTTGCTGAAACTAACCGAGCCCCATTTGACCTCACAGAAGGTGAGTCAGAACTAGTTTCGGGGTTTAATGTTGAATATGCGGGAGGCCCCTTCGCCTTATTTTTCCTAGCAGAATATGCTAATATTTTAATGATAAATACCCTCTCAACTATTATTTTTTTAGGTTCCTGTATATCATCACTAACCCTAACCACATCTCTACTCATAACTAAAGCCTCAATTTTATCCCTCTGCTTCTTATGAGTCCGAGCTTCATATCCACGATTTCGCTATGATCAACTTATACACCTTGTATGAAAAAACTTTCTCCCACTTACACTTGCCCTAGTTATTCTATATGTTTCTATACCAATCTCCCTCCTCTTCACTCCTCCCCTACCATGGAAGCGTGCCTGAAAGTTAAGGACCTCCTTGATAGGGAGGCTTATAGGGGTTCAAACCCCCTCACTTCCTCTAAAGAGATAGGAATTGAACCTATACTTAAGAGATCAAAACCCTTTGTACTTCCTTTATACTACTCCTTAGTAAGGTAAGCTAAATAAGCTTTTGGGCCCATACCCCAACAATGTTGGTTAAAATCCTTCCTTTACTAATTAATCCTCTTGCCCTAACAATTTTCCTACTAAGTTTAGCTATCGGGACTACTATTACCCTATCTAGCTTCCACTGACTCCTCGCCTGAATTGGCCTAGAAATTAATACTCTTGCTATTATTCCCCTTATAACCAAAACGCCTCATCCACGAGCTATTGAAGCCGCCACAAAATATTTTCTAACCCAAGCCGCAGCCTCCGCCTTAGTATTATTTTCAAGCCTCATTAGTGCATGACAAACTGGAGAATGAAGTATTAACTCTCTTATAGATTTACCAATAAACATCCTCTCTATCGCCCTAATAATAAAACTCGGTTTGGCCCCGCTACACTTCTGAATGCCTGAAGTTCTTCAAGGAATTTCCCTCCCCACGGGACTCATCTTATCGACCTGACAAAAAATTGCCCCTATAGCCCTTCTCCTTCAAACTTCTCACCTTATTAACCTCAACCTAACTATTGCCCTAGGTCTTACATCTATTATAGTTGGGGGCTGAGGCGGAATTGGTCAAACTCAACTTCGAAAGATTATGGCCTTTTCTTCTATTGGTCACCTAGGATGAATTATTGTCATTTTAAAATTTGATCCACAACTTTCCTTATTAAACTTCGTATTATACATTATTATGACAGCCGCCATATTTATATCCCTAACTACCATTTCTGCCACAAAAATGTTGGAAATCTCTACCTCATGATCAAAAACCCCTGCTCTCACCACAACCACCATACTTATTCTATTATCCTTGGCAGGACTCCCCCCCCTTACAGGCTTTACCCCAAAACTCTTAATTACCTTAGAACTAGTGAAACAAAATGCAACCCTCCTTGCCGTGATAGTCATGTTTATTTCCCTATTAGCTTTATTTTTTTATATCCGACTGACATATGTGGTTACCCTAACTCTCTCCCCAAATACCCCCAACTCATTACTCACTTGACGAACTGCCTCTCGATCTTACTCAACAACTGCTATTATAAATACCATGGCACTTATCCTTCTTCCCATTACCCCAACTCTCCTTCTCTTATAGAAACTTAGGCTAGCACAGACCAAAGGCCTTCAAAGCCTTAAGCGGAGGTTAAACTCCTTCAGTTTCTGTAGGACTTGCAGGATATTAACCTACATCTCCTGAATGCAACTCAGGCCCTTTAAATTAAGATAAAGCCCTCTAGAATGACGGGCCTCGATCCCGTAATATTTTAGTTAACAGCTAAACACTCTATCCAGCGAGCTTCATTCTACTTCTCCCGCTTATAAAAAAACGGGAGAAGCCCCGGCAGGTATTATACTGCATCTTGGGGTTTGCAACCCCACGTGTTGACACCCCAAGGCCTGGTAAAGAGGGGACTCAAACCTCTGTCTTCGAAGCTACAATTCGCCGCCTGCTCGGCCACTTTACCTGTGATATTCACCCGTTGATTTTTCTCTACTAACCATAAAGATATCGGAACCCTGTACTTAGTCTTCGGTGCCTGAGCCGGGATAGTCGGAACAGCCCTAAGTCTGCTGATTCGCGCAGAACTAAGCCAGCCAGGAACCCTCCTTGGCGACGATCAAATCTACAATGTTATCGTTACTGCTCACGCATTTGTTATAATTTTCTTCATAGTTATGCCTATCCTAATTGGAGGCTTTGGAAACTGACTAGTCCCCTTAATGATTGGGGCCCCCGATATAGCCTTCCCCCGAATAAATAACATGAGCTTTTGACTTCTCCCTCCATCCTTCTTTCTTCTACTAGCTTCTTCCACAGTTGAAGCCGGGGCTGGCACAGGCTGAACAGTCTACCCCCCTCTAGCTGGGAACCTAGCCCACGCAGGCCCATCTGTAGATCTAGCTATTTTCTCGCTACATTTAGCTGGGGTATCCTCTATTCTAGGGGCTATTAATTTTATTACTACAATTATTAATATGAAGCCATCCTCAACTACACAATACCAAACACCTTTATTCGTCTGATCAGTTTTAATCACCGCAGTCCTACTACTTTTATCCCTTCCAGTACTAGCTGCCGGAATTACTATACTCCTCACAGATCGAAACCTAAACACCACATTTTTCGACCCGGCAGGAGGCGGAGATCCTGTTCTTTACCAACATCTATTCTGATTTTTTGGTCACCCCGAAGTGTACATCCTCATTCTCCCCGGTTTTGGTATTATCTCTCATGTTGTAGCCTATTACTCAAATAAAAAAGAACCATTCGGTTATATGGGCATGGTTTGAGCAATACTCTCAATCGGCCTTTTGGGCTTTATCGTATGAGCCCACCACATATTCACTACTGACCTTAATGTAGACACACGAGCCTACTTCACCTCTGCTACAATAATTATTGCCATCCCAACAGGAGTTAAAGTTTTTAGCTGGCTAGCTACAATGCATGGAGGAATTATTAAATGAGACGCCCCTATACTTTGGGCCCTAGGATTTATTTTTCTTTTCACGGTTGGGGGATTAACCGGTATTGTTCTAGCCAACTCCTCTATCGATATTGTTCTTCATGACACATACTATGTAGTTGCCCACTTCCACTATGTCCTGTCTATAGGGGCAGTTTTTGCTATTATGGCCGGATTCGTACACTGATTCCCATTATTCACAGGATTTACTCTCCACAAACTATGAGCCAAGATCCACTTTGTTGTTATATTCACCGGGGTTAATCTAACATTTTTCCCACAACATTTTCTCGGCCTAGCCGGAATGCCCCGCCGTTATTCAGACTACCCAGATGCTTATACCCTATGAAATACGGTTTCATCTATTGGCTCATTAATCTCCCTTGTAGCCGTAGTAATGATAATATTTATTATTTGAGAAGCTTTCGCTGCTAAACGCCTCTTTACAGGAGCAGAATTAACCTCAACTAATATTGAATGATTACTAGGTTTCCCTCCCCACTATCATACATTTGAAGAATCCACTTTCTCTATTAAACTAGCACGAGAAAGGAGGGAATTGAACCCCCGTACCCTGGTTTCAAGCCAGACACATAACCTCTCTGTCACTTTCTTGAGGGATTAGTTAAATTCATAACACTGCCTTGTCAAGACAGAATCACTAGTTAAATCCTTGTACCCCTCTATGGCACACCCCACCCAACTTGGCTTCCAAGACGCAGCCTCCCCCATTATAGAAGAACTCCTCCATTTTCATGATCACGCCCTAATAGCAGTACTGTTAATTAGTATGCTTGTCTTATATATTATTTCTGTTTTAATAACAACTAAGCTTTCTAGCACTAACACAATTGATGCTCAAGAAATTGAAATAGTCTGAACAATTATACCTGCCATCATCCTTATTGTAATTGCCCTCCCATCTCTTCGCATCCTTTATTTAATAGATGAAATTAGTAACCCAGATATAACTGTAAAAACAATTGGACATCAATGATACTGAAGTTATGAGTACTCAGACTTTACTGACCTAAATTTTGATTCTTATATAACCCCCACCAAAGACTTAGAACCTGGTCACTTCCGCCTCCTAGAAGTAGATAACCGAATAGTCACTCCTATCGGAACAGCCGCACGAATCCTAATCACCGCTGAAGATGTTCTTCACTCTTGAGCTGTACCTGCCCTAGGAGTTAAATCAGACGCAATTCCAGGTCGACTAAACCAAACCTCCTTCCTCATCGCTCACCCCGGAGTTTATTATGGTCAATGCTCCGAAATCTGTGGAGCCAATCATAGCTTTATACCTATTGTAGTTGAAGCCCTACCAGTTACAAATTTCTTAAACTGAATTAATACTACTCAAAACGCCTCATTAAGAAGCTGTAGGTTAGCAACAGCCTTTTAAGCTGTAGATAGGTGATTCCAACCACCCTTAGTGACATGCCCCAGCTTAATCCATTACCATGACTCTTCTATCTCTTTATAGCATGATTAATTTTTCTTCTATTGACCCCAACTAAAATTTTAAACCACACTAATCTTAATGAACCAGGATCTAAAAGTACTAAGACAAACAAATTTATATGAACCTGACCATGATAACAGACTTATTCAGCCAATTTGCCTCCACAACTTCACTAGGCATCCCCCTCATCCTTGTAGCTATATTAACCCCCTGATTATTATTCCCCACACCCTCTACTAAATGGGTAAGCAATCGCCTTCTGACTTTTCAAAACTGATTTTTAACCTTATTTACTAAACAACTCCTGTTACCCCTAAATACGCCAGCCCATAAATGGGCCTTCCTTCTAGCCTCCTTGATAGTTTTTCTCCTAAGCATAAACTTACTAGGCCTATTACCCTATACATTTACGCCAACAACTCAACTATCTATTAATTTAGGATTAGCTGTTCCTCTCTGATTGGCCACAGTTCTTACAGGTTTCCGCAACCAATTTAACCACTCTCTTGCCCATTTTCTTCCAGAAGGCACCCCCGCCCCCCTTATTCCAGTCCTTATTTTAATTGAAACTATCAGTTTATTCATCCGACCTTTAGCCCTTGGAGTTCGACTCACCGCCAACCTAACCGCTGGCCATTTGCTCATTCATCTGATTTCCTCAGCTGTATCAGCCATCTTCCCTTTATCAATCTCGGCCTCCCTATTAACCTTTACAGTCTTAATTCTTCTCACAATCCTAGAAATTGCAGTTGCCATAATTCAAGCCTATGTCTTCGTTTTACTTCTGAGCCTATATCTACAAGAAAATACTTATGGCCCACCAAGCTCACGCCTTTCACATAGTTGACCCCAGCCCTTGGCCTCTAACAGGAGCCGCCGCAGCTTTTTTAGTGACATCCGGTCTTGCTGCCTGATTCCATTTTAATACTTCTATTATTTTAGCCTTAGGCCTTACTCTAATATTATTAACTATATACCAATGATGACGAGATGTTGTCCGCGAAGGGACCTTCCAAGGCCATCACACTCCACCAGTACAGAAAGGCCTCCGCTACGGTATAATTTTATTTATCACCTCTGAAGTCTTCTTCTTCATCGGCTTTTTCTGGGCATTTTATAACGCTAGCCTAGCACCCACCCCCGAAGTAGGTGAATGCTGACCACCTACAGGTATTATTCCATTTAACCCCTTTGAAATTCCGCTTCTCAACACTGCAGTCCTCCTCGCCTCGGGTGTATCTGTTACATGAGCTCACCATAGTATTATGCAAGCCGACCGCAAAGGAGCTCTTCAGGCCCTTGCCATTACGGTTACCCTGGGCCTTTATTTTACTCTTCTTCAGGCTATAGAATATTATGAAGCCCCATTCACAATTGCAGACGGAATTTACGGAACCACCTTTTTTGTAGCTACTGGCTTCCACGGTTTACACGTTATTATTGGTTCAATTTTTCTTATTACATGTCTTCTCCGCCAACTATTCTTTCATTTTACTTCACAACACCACTTTGGCTTTGAAGCCGCCGCATGATACTGACACTTTGTAGATGTTGTTTGACTTTTCCTCTACGTTTCGATCTACTGATGAGGCTCATATTTTCTTAGTATAATAGTATAGATGACTTCCAATCACCTGGTCTTGGTTAAACCCCGAGAGAAAATAATGCTAATATTCTTCTCCATCGCCTCCATTCTATCAGTAATTTTAGCTATCATTAGCTTCTGACTCCCACTGATAACCCCAGATACAGAGAAATTATCCCCGTATGAATGCGGCTTCGACCCCCTAGGATCCGCTCGCCTCCCTTATTCTATACGATTTTTTCTTGTGGCTATCCTCTTTCTCCTATTTGATCTAGAAATCGCATTGCTTCTCCCCACTCCTTGAGCCACTCAACTTCCCACCCCCACCCTAACCATTATCTGGGCCTCCATTATTATTGTTCTTTTAACCCTAGGGTTCATTTATGAATGACTCCAAGGAGGCCTAGAATGAGCTGAATGGGGCACTAGTCCAAGAAAGACAGCTGATTTCGACTCAACTAATTATGGTTTAAATCCATAGTACCCCTGTGATTATTCTTTTAATTATAATATTTTCTATTGTTCTTGCAGGCCTATCATTTCACCGCATGCATCTTTTATCCGCCCTTTTATGCTTAGAAGGAATAATACTTACTATCTTTATTGGTCTCAGCCTCTGACCTAATCAATTATCCACAAGCCCCCTTATAACCCCCTTAATTATATTAACAATATCGGCCTGTGAAGCAGCACTAGGCTTATCCCTAATAATCGCTACAGCCCGCTCCCATGGTACCGACAATCTTAAAACCTTAAATCTTTTACAATGCTAATAATTATTTTTGCCTGAATTTCAGTGTTCCCTACCATTCTCCTCTCTCCCCCCAAACACTTATGAGCCTTAGTAACTGGTCAAGGCTTCCTTATTACATTTTTCTCTTTAGCATGAATTTTTCTACAAGATTTTAACTTCGCTAATTCCCTATTTCTTATTGATAAAATCTCTGGCCCTCTGGCAATTCTAACCTGCTGGTTATTCCCTTTAACTATACTAGCCAGCCAAAGCAAGATACGTCTTGAACCTATCAACCGCCAACAAACCTATATCGCTAACATTACCTTCCTGCAACTTACAACCCTTCTAGCCTTTACAACCCCCGATCTAATGCTATTTTTTATTTTCTTTGAAGCTTCTCTAGTTCCTACTATAATTGTTATTACCCGGTGGGGAGCTCAAGAACGACGACTAGAAGCCGGCATATACTTAGCATTTTATACAATAATAGGAGCAATCCCATTAATAATTTGGATTATCAAATTTTATTCCACTCATGGCTCCTTACTCCCAACCCTGACTCACACCCTACACATCACCCAAGCCTTAACAAATTATCCAGGCTTATTCTGAGCAACTTATAATGCAGCATTCCTAGTTAAATTACCTATATACTGCCTTCACTTATGACTTCCCAAAGCTCATGTAGAAGCTCCCATTGCAGGCTCTATAATTCTAGCTGGCACACTCCTTAAACTTGGAGGTTATGGTATCCTTCGAACATCCCCCCTCCTTCAAGAAAACAATCTAAATCAAACCCTTTTTATTATACTCATTGCTATTCTTGGTATTCTAGCAACCGCACTCCTTTGTCTACGACAAACAGACTTAAAGTCTCTCATTGCTATGTCATCAGTTAGTCATATAAATCTAGTAGTTGCCGCAGCCTTAATTTCCTCCCCCTGAAGCTACTCAGGAGCAATAGCAATGATAATTGCTCATGGTCTTACCTCCTCAGCTCTCTTTTGTCTTGCTAATACTTCCTACGAACGTACAAATAGCCGAACTATAATTCTACTTCGCGGAACAATAATAATCTTCCCCCTTGCCGGAGCCTGATGACTAATTATTATACTTCTTAATATGGCCCTTCCCCCGACAATTAACTTTGCAGGAGAAGTACTTATTATAGTTTCACTCTTCAACTGATCTCCCCTAGCCTTTCTGATTGTTGCCCTTAATCTTATTTTCACAACCGCCTATACTCTATATGTTCTATGATCCACCCAACGAGGCCCTCTACCTAATCACATCAAAACCCTCTTCCCCTACCAAATTCGTGAACACCTACTTCTACTACTACATATTTTACCAGGCCTACTTCTCATCCTTAATCCAGAAATTATTTTCTGTGGGTATAGTTTAATAAAAATTCTAGATTGTGATTCTAGAGACAAAGGTTAAATCCCTTTTACCCACCGAGCCTGCCTGGGGTAATGAGAACTGCTAATTCCTCATATCCATGGTTCGATTCCATGGTTTGCTCACACGTATTGTTTTAATCACCAATACGAATTATGCCCCGCCCAGACACTGTTGCTCTCGTTACCACTATTATTTCTATTGTACTAATTTTAAATCCCCTTTTTAATTCGCAAACTAATAATTTCCACTTACTAGCAAAAAATGCAGTAAAAATAGCATTTTTTATTTCCCTTGTCCCTCTATTCCTTTTCCTCTCTGATGACAACGCAGCCTCCTCAGCCAACACAGCATGATTTGGTCTAGGGGCCTTCAACCTTTCCTTCACTACACAATTTGACTTATATGCCCTTCTTTTCCTTCCTGTCGCCTTTTTAGTCACATGAAGTATTTTAGAATTTTCTACTTGATACATACAAACTGACCCCAATATTGATCAATTTTTTAAGTATTTATTAATTTTCCTTCTCGCTATAATTACTCTTGTCTGTTCCGGGAATCTTCTACTTCTCTTCCTGGGCTGAGAAGGTGTGGGGATTATGTCCTTCTTATTAATTGGCTGATATAATGCCCGGTCAGATGCTGCTACTGCAGCCCTACAAGCAGTTCTCTATAACCGTACAGGAGACATTGGGTTTCTACTGGCTTTTTGTTGATTAATAATGAATGCCCAATCCGTAGACCTTCCGTATATCCTCTCTATATTCCCGTCTACACTACTTTTAATCGGCTTTATCACTGCCGCAGCAAGTAAGTCCGCTCAATTTGGCTTCCACCCATGACTCGCTTCAGCAATAGAAGGACCAACACCAGTATCAGCCCTCTTACATTCTAGCACTATAGTAGTAGCCGGCATTTTTCTTCTCATCCGTATTCACCCCCTCCTCTCACAAAACCCCCTAGCCCTAACTATCTGTTTATGTCTCGGGGCTATCTCGACATTCTTTGCTGCTACTTATGCTTTAGTTCAAAATGATATTAAAAAAATTATTGCTTACTCCACTTCTAGCCAGTTAGGTCTAATAATGGTAGCTATTGGACTTAACCTCCCATACCTGGCCTTCTTCCACATCTGCACCCATGCATTCTTTAAAGCAATATTATTTTTATGCTCAGGCCTAATTATCCACTCAATCAATGATGAACAAGATATTCGTAAGATGGGGGGACTCCAACGTGCACTTCCAGTAACAACTACTTGTCTTTCCATCGGAAGCTTCGCCCTTATAGGAATCCCCTTCTTAGCCGGCTTCTACTCAAAAGACGCAATTATTGAAGCAGCAAGCACATCCTATGTTAACTCCATAGCCCTCCTTCTAACACTAGTTGCTACCGCTTTCACCGCAGTTTATAGTATGCGTTTAATTTATTTTGCCTCAATAGTACAACCCCGAGTAAACCCCACACTCTTATGTGATGAAAATGACAGTCGAGTATTAAACCCCTTGATACGTCTCGCCCTAGGCTCCATCCTTGCAGGACTATTAATCTTCAAAACCACACTGCCAAATTATCCCTTAGTACACACTATACCAATGTATATAAAACTAACTGCCCTCATTGTGACAGTTACCGCTTTCGCTGTTGCCTATGATTTAACAAAAGTTTTTTGAACTATTATTCCCAAAGACTCTGTGTTATCTAAAGAATATGATCCTACATTTTATAATCAGGTAATACACCGCACTATTACTGTCGTTACCCTTAACTCAGCCTGACAACTTATTTCCCACGTTCTGGAATCAATCTTGTTAAAAAAAATCGGGCCATCCTTCGTAGAACTAATACAAATGACTCCAATTAAAGTAGTCCGAGTCACTCAAACCGCTCGGATTAAAACTTACCTATCAGTCCTCTTTGTTACTCTTCTATTTGTAATTCTAATTTTAAAGCTCGTAGGTAGCTAACTTATTTTTATTTTACAACTGCCACCATTTAAGTTAGGCATAACCCCATGTCGTACTATCTTACCGCCCGTAAAGCCCCGCTCCCTTTGTGCCCCCGCACCACCTCTAAAGCTACAAATAGCGTTAATAATAAAGCTCATCCCCCAAAAGACAAGACTCACCCCCCATCACATAATATATTTCCCAACCCCCACCATTCATTACACCCCCCATCTCATCCCCCTCCTGAGAATAAAACTTTTACCCCCCCACGTTCCGCTTGTGCCCCTCATAAAATTAATAATAAGAGATTATACACCATAAGATACCCTACAACTACACGGCTACCCCACGCCTCAGGATAGGGTTCTGCCACTAAAGCAGCACAGTAAGCAAATACAACCATTATTCCCCCCAAATATACAAGAAATAATACTAAAGATAAAAAACTTACTCCTCACTTCATTAATACTAAACACCCAACTCCCGAACCTCCAACTAAACCTAAAGCCGCATAATAAGGAGACGGATTTGAAGCCACAGCTAATAACCCTACTAATAAACACAATTCTATAATCATTTGTTTCTGCCAGGACTTTAACCTAAACTTATAGCTCGAAAAACTATCGTTGTTATTCAACTACAAAAACTTATGGCCCCCACAATACGAAAATCCCACCCCCTTCTTAAAATTATTAACGGCTCATTTATTGACCTGCCCTCCCCCGCCAATATCTCATCCTGATGAAACTTTGGCTCACTCCTCGGAGTTTGCCTTGTTGCCCAAATCGTCACTGGCTTATTCCTAGCCATACACTATACAGCCGACACTTCCCTTGCATTCTCATCTATCGCTCACATCTGCCGTGATGTTAATAACGGCTGACTCCTACGAAATCTCCATGCCAACGGAGCATCATTCTTTTTTATCTGTATTTATTTCCACATCGGCCGAGGCCTCTACTACGGCTCCTACCTTTATAAAGAAACATGAAATATCGGTGTAATTCTACTGTTTTTAGTAATAGCTACAGCTTTTGTAGGTTACGTTCTACCATGGGGCCAAATATCATTCTGAGGCGCCACAGTAATTACTAACCTTCTCTCAGCCGCCCCATACATCGGTTCCGACCTTGTTCAATGAATTTGAGGGGGTTTTTCAGTAGACAACGCCACCCTTACCCGATTCTTTACTTTTCACTTCATCCTCCCGTTTATTATCGCAGCAGCAAGTATGATCCACCTGCTTTTCCTCCATCAAACTGGCTCATCCAACCCAACAGGCCTCAATTCAAACTTAGATAAGGTCTCCTTTCATCCATACTTCTCCTACAAAGACTTATTCGGCTTCACTATTATACTTGGAGCCTTAGCAGCCCTATCAACCTTTGCCCCCAACCTTCTAGGTGACCCAGACAATTTCACACCAGCTAATCCCCTAGTTACACCCCCTCACATTAAACCAGAGTGGTACTTCCTATTTGCTTACGCCATTCTCCGCTCCATCCCTAATAAACTAGGCGGCGTTCTCGCCCTATTGTTCTCGATCTTAATCCTCTTCCTAATGCCTATCATCCACACCTCCAAGCTCCGTTCACTCATATTCCGCCCAATTGCTAAAATCTTCTTCTGAACCCTAATTGCTAACACAGCTATTCTTACATGAATCGGGGGACAACCAGTAGAAGACCCTTTTATTATCATCGGCCAGATCACCTCAGGACTATACTTCTTAATTTTTGTTCTTCTTATCCCAACATTAGGCCTTTTGGAAAACAAGCTTCTTAAAGTCTAATAAAGCATAAATTTACATTACCTCATACTTAATATTATACTATTACTTATGTATAATCATCATCTATTATAATATTATACTATATAACTCCATTACATATTACTTATGTATAATCACCATTCACTATAGTATTTAAAACAGATATTAAGTAAACCATCCCAATCTTTAGAATTAACAGTTATGTACAACAACATTTACCTATAACAACCATTAATAGATACCCCCACATTATAAGAATATAAACCTTCATAAGATTATGTACATCTTACAATTATAATTTAAAAATACACGTAACATCAATATTACATTATAATATGTTTAATATCCATATTATGTATAATAAACATTAAATTATTTACAACAAGCTTATCATGCCCAATAAACAAGTGACAAATATAACACATTAATAACCTGACCATTAAATAATTTCCACAACATCTGCTTGCAAAAGCCCATATCATGTATACTAGATTGGACCTTCCCTTGCTAAACCTAATGCAGATCTCATTCCTAAGTGAGTCCAACTGGATCTTCCAAATTACTCAATTCCTCCAACAAAAATGTAATGCTCCCCCTCTAAACTTATTAATTTAACACCTTTAAGGTTACATCACACATTTACCCCTTTACTGAATGCTTCATTCATATCATCAAGGTAAGACCTTCCCTTGCATAAGACCCCTCAGACCCTTATAACTATCTTCCTTAATCCACTACCATGGACAATCTTATACTAAACATAAACTGATTAATTGCATAATAAATTACCTATACCATAAATAAGCCAGTCCTCAACACTGTAAAATCACACATGACGCCCATACATCAGCCCTATCGTACCCCCGTCAACCAGCCATGGTTCGGGCCTAGGGAGCTGGTTAACCTTCCAATGGACCTCGATTGTAGAGTAACAGTTCTTGCCCTTTAGAAGGTAACTGACGGATGTGAATCTATGGACTTATCTCGCATAATCGGGTCCAAAATGCATTTTAAAAGGTAACCCTCCTATGCGTTAAATACCTGTATACAAGCTCAGGCCACTTAATGACAGCTAGAACTACTGGTAGTTTTTTTTGGGGTCCTTTCATCAGCTACTCCCAGTGGGCTCACTCCTAAACAACCGGGTTGGACTAACGGTGCAGGTTGGCAACCACTCATAGTGGACTCACGGCTAAACAATAAGACCCCACTATCAGTCCAGGTTACACGCATCAGCATTGTCCCTTGTATGACACATTTTAATTAATGTTAAAATGACATAAATGTTTAATCCTGGTAGCATGCATTAACATGTCACTTGTATGATGCATTTTAATTAATGTTAGATTGACATAATGCTTGATCATCATACCTCTATATCCCCCCTTTTCACTTTCCACCTTTCTTACACCCCCCCCAGCGATTTTTAGCGTTTTTGCAAATTTTTCGCGTTACCCCCCCCTTTCCATTTTGTTTATATTTTGTTTATATTTTGTTTATATTTTGTTTATATTTTGTTTATATTTTGTTTATATTTTGTTTATATTTTGTTTATATTATATGTATGTAATGTTTTGTTATATTATTTAATTGGCTTCATGTGCACATAATATATTATATTCATACCTATGTAATATTAAATTAGTCTTATTATTATATTTATGCTTATACTTCATATCTACAGTATAAGAACTAAACTTAAAGTATTCTTATATATGAAGTATATACTTATATACTAGAATCCCCTACATAAGTCATATACATGAAAAATTGTCC